GTTCGAGTCTTTTTTTTTTTTCTCAGCTAGAAGTTGAATTTCATTTCACAACTTAATAAGTTCTATTTGTTCAATAAATTACTTAGCACACAGAAATCTTTAATTCTCCTTTGTTTATCCATTATTTCATCTGAATTCAAACAAAGGAATTTCGATATATTAGGAAGTAAAAAAGAAAAGTAAGAATTCTTATTTGAATTCAAAATGACACAAGAAAAGAGTAACAAATCCTTTTTCTTGTGTCAATTGAATAAAAAAAAAAAAAGATTAGAAAGGCAAAGAATCTCTTCTCTCTATAGAATTTTTGTTCCTTTCTTTTTTCCCCTCTTTGCCTTGTATTCTCTAAATGGAATCAACACTTTTTTCTAAATTTATGTTGATGCTAAGGAATTTCTGAAGTTAGAAATTCATTTCATACAATTGAACCTTTTCAAACTGTTTCTTTTTCAAAACCAAAAAGACTTGTGCCAAAATAATAGATGTGAAGAACAACAAAAGACCTTGAAGGCGTAATGGATCTTGAAGTACTATTTCTGCATTTCCCTGACCAAAACCTCCTACATTAGGATTACTTGTTAACGGTTGATCAAGCTTAACGGGTTCACCTTCTGAAACAAGAAGTTCGGGACCCGCAGGTATAATATCAATTAATTGACGTCCATCTGATCCATCAACTATGATTATTTCATACCCACCTTTTTCTTTACGTACTATTTTGCTTACTATACCCGCGGATGTAGCATTATAGACTGTATTGTTACTCTTGCTACCATCAGGATAAATCTGACCCCTTCCTCTGTTCGCACCTACATATATAGGATATTTTAAGAAGTGAACATCTCTTTTCGTATTAGGGTCAGGGGAAAGAATGGGAAAGACAATTTCCCTATATTTCTTACCGGGAACAGGACCTATCACAAGAATATTTTTTTGATTGGGACGATAATTCTGAAAAGACAAATTTCCTAACTTTTCTTTCAATTCAGGAGAAATACGATCGGTAGGAGCTAATTGAAATCCTTCGGGTAAAATAAGAACAGCACCCACATTCAAACCACCTTTTTTACCATTAGCAAGAACTTGTTTCAATTGTATATCATAAGGAATTCGAATAATGGCTTCAAATACGGTATCAGGAAGCACAGCTTGCGGAACTTCAATTTCCACAGGCTTATTAGCTAAATGGCAATTAGCACAGACAATTCGTCCAGTTGTTTCTCGCGGGTTTTCATAACCCTGTTGTGCAAAAATAGGATATGCATTTGAAATAGATACCCAAGTTATTACATATATCATGATTGATACAAAAATACAAATGGATGAAGTCATTTGTTTCTTTACCGGAGAAAAAGGATTTCTATTTTGCATGTCCAATCATAGATCCTAGAATTTCTACAATAAATTAAATAGGTAACTAGTCTAGCTCCCTATACACAAGTTTGTTGTTATTGTACTGGAATAGTTTTGCTAGAATATAGGATTAATACCTTGAAAAGATTAAAATTAAAATAGAGAAAATTCAGTAAGATTAAAAATGCTTTCTAATCTATAGAAACAAATTTACTGTCTGATTGAATTGATATAACATAACAATATTCATTTCGTTCTTCATCTCTTCATTGAATGATAAATTATTACAAGCGAAGGAGATACACGATTTAAATAATGGAAGATCCAATATTTCAAAATGACATCTAAAAAGGTTGGAATAAGAGAAACCAAAACAGATGAAATTGGACCCCTATAAATGAAACCGATTAGAAGCTCCCAGCCACGAGTTGAGTGATATCCCATTCCTAATTCAGTAACGAAAAGAATTAAAAGAGCTTTTTTTGTATCACTTAAGTTATATAGGAATTCTTTACCCCAAGAGTTAAGAATAATAAGTTCCTCATTACTAAGAATCAAATAACTACTTAGAGTAGTGAAATAAATTATATTTGTTGAGACATGTAAAAGAATATCAAGATTATATTTATTGTGTGTTTTAACTAATTGTATTGTTTCCTGATGGATTCCTATAGCAAGTTTTTGTATATATGTCTTCGGGCATTCTTTTAGGATTTTTTCTAATAGAAGGAGTTCTTCGGATTCTATGAATCTTTCTAAAAAATGTTTATCTTTAATAAAATTCAAAAGAGTTTTGAATTGATTAGTATTCCACCAATGAGTACTCAAAAATTCTAAACATTTATGAAACGAAAGAGAAACTAACCAAGGCAAACATGCTATAGATGTAAGATATGATAAAGAAGATAATCTTTTTTTTTTTTTCTTCATTTTTTCCTTAACTTAATTAGATTAGATGAATTTTTTTGTACTTAGTAATAGTTAATCAACTTCCTTCATTCATTGATTCTATATTCTATTTATTTTTTGAAATATTGAATATTCTTTTTTTTTTTTTTTACTAATGGAGTTCTTACATTCTTAGATCTCCTTTATTCGTTTCGTTTAGATGAATACTCGAAAACCTATTCAAAATAACGAATTGGATTTTGATTTTGAAAAAAAAAAAAATCCTTCCTCGGATCAATTCATAATTTTGAAATGCCTCACGGTATAGCTATAACTCTTAAAAAAAAAAAAAGCAACAGATCAATTCTAAATCTTGCACCTAAAAAGACGAGAGGTATTTTTGATTATGAAAGTCATGTTTGGATAAATCTCCACTGAATTAGTTTATTAGTTATACTTTTTGCTAGTATAAATTTGAAGAATGGAGCTACATACATATAAATACAAAATGAAATACAAAATATCTTTGCCATATCAAAAAAGAATATACCAAATTTTTTTTTCGTAATTCTTTCTTAATTTAAAATATATTTGTATAATTCATTCTAGTTCTTTTATCTATATTTTTTGTTTTATTCTACTATAATGAATCAGCAAACCAAGGGAAGAAAAAATATAACAATCAAACATGTTTTGTTCGAATGAATATTCAAAGAAGATTGGGATTGGTATTGAAAATGAAATTTACAAATACCCCTGATAAAACTTGAAGTTTCTTCATTCATTTTAATTATTTTCAAATACTTCAATTGGTACACACAAGAAGTAGGCCAACTCAGCAGCTTTTTGTTCAATCTTACCTAGAGGCAAAAAATTATCATCGCTATGAGTCAAGGGAATGGATCCTTGACCCCTTATTTCCATATAAAGTACACGACGAGGATAAATACCCTCTTTATCCTGAATTCTGATTGATTGGATATCTTTCATAAGGAAGCGAAGGAAGATACGACGATTTATTCCAGGAAAGCCCCAACGAAAGACACACACTATTCCTTCTTTTTTATCGAATTGGTTATAACCACTACCTACATTCCACAAAATTGTGCACCATAAATAGGAACTTATGAATAAACCTGCGATCCCATAGAAAGACATTATGAGCCCTTGTGGAAAAAAAGGGATTTGTTCAGAAGAAAATACAGAGATGATATTTTTACCAAGATAACCGGAAATTCCAACCACTAGGAATCCTAATGAACCTAAAAAAATTATAAAAGACCAGAAAAAATTATTTATTTTTCGAGATCCCCTTAGAAGTTCTATCCATATATATTTTGATTGCCAATTCATATTATACTAGATACAGTTGCATTTGATTGGAATTGAGAAAATAATCCAAATGAAATTAACTTTCTTTTTCTTGATCCCCAAGTAACTTTCATCAACTTACACTTAGAATAAACTTACACTTAGAATAATTTATTCGATATTAGCACTACTATTCAAAATTACCAATTACTCTACATATTTAGAATAATTGGTAGTTTATTTGATTATATATTCAAAATTTTCGTTGATTCACTTTAAGCTAACTAGACAATATTGTTTTTTTGCACATAAAGAAATAAAGAAGCAATTGCAATTGCTGGAAATATAAGGCCTACAAAAGGTACAAAAATAGAAGGTAAATTAAGATTTGTCATAGAATGCGTGCCTCGATTTTCATTTCATATTCATAGATATCCATATTTCCATTTCTTTGTGTTTTTTTTTTAGAATAAAAAAAGAATTAAGGAATGTCCTATTGGTATCTAATCAATTTTTCTACTCATTATCTTTTTTCTTTGTATCCGATGAATTGTCTTCTTTCTATTAGTTAGAGAATCTTGTACATATGAATTCGAATACTATATATATATTTGTATATTTATATTTCTTGTTCAAAGATTACGTATTGATCATATTTCTTCTTATTGATTGAAAGACATTAGTACTTATTATATTTGTGATTTCTGTATCCTTAGAGGATTCTAGAGATTTTTTTTCTTTTTTATCACCCTATTGCGAATCAGAGGGTTTTACTTGGGAAAATTGATAAAAAATCCTTACTTTTTTGAAATCATAATCACTAATTTCGATAACTACTCTATCTTATAGTATCACACGTATACAATTATGACACATATAACCGTAGAACGATTGTTATGATTCAAACAAACAAATAGAAATGTAGAATATGAATATCTTTCATTGGTTCCAGAGATTCAAGAGTCTTTCTTTTTTTTTTTTAATGAGTGGAACTCATTTTTTTTATTATTATTATAAATATACTATGTTTATCTAAGTTGAACAAATATAGAAAAGAGAAAAAAAGGTGAACTATCAATATTTTAAAAAGTGAATTCATTTTTTATATTTTTATACATGAATAAAAAAAAAAAAAGAATTCAAGATGTAGATCTACTGAGTTAAGCAAAAAAGGAAAAATACTATTAATTTAATTTGGATTTTTTTCGTTAGGTTCAAAATTGACGAGAATAATACTCTATGACTAAGTACTCTTTTATTTTTAAACCGACGTCTTCCCTATCTATTATTTGCTTTACGTGTGCTTCAGATTTTTTTTTTTTTGAGACAATATGCAAATGCTTTGGAAATTTCCTCAAATATATTATGATTTTTTTTTTTTTGAGAAATTTGAAAATCAGATTTTTGGATCTTTGGTTATCCTTTGGAGTAATAATATCTCCGGGTTTGCACCGATAACTTGGTATATCGACTATACGACCATTAACTAAAATATGTCTATGGTTCACTAATTGTCTGGCTGCAGGAATGGTCAAAGCCATATTTAATCGAAAAAGTATGTTATCCAAACGCATCTCAAGTAGTTGTAGTAAAACTTGACCTGTTGACCCTTTGCTTTTTCCAGCGATATGCATATATCTAACTAGTTGTCGTTCTGTCAAACCATAATGAAAACGCAATTTCTGTTTTTCTTGTAAACGAATACGATATTCTTTTGATTTTGTCCTATAGCTAAGCTTTTTTTTGTTAGGATCTTTTCCTATTCTATATTTAAAGTATTTTTGAAGTAGTCCTGGTAAAGCTCCTAGACGGTATACCTTTTTAATACGAGGTCCTCGATAACGAGACATAAAGATTTTTCCTTTTTGATTTTCTTTTTTATTAAAAATTGATTTAACACGATAAATCAAAATTAAAGCTGAACTCAAAGATAAACAAAGTAAAATGGACTTATTAAAGTACTAAAAAAATGAATTGTATCACTATATGGATCTTTTGTATATATATATATATATATATATATTTTTTTTAGGGTTTTATATAGTTATATAGAAAATTGATGCTCTTTTAATGATTTTTTCTTTAAAGATATAAAGAATTCCTCTAAGCCATTTTTTCTTAAAAAAAAAGCAAGTTAACGTAACGCTAATCTAGCATTTTTTTTTATTTGCATAAAGGGATAGATTAGTAATTATAGAAAAATTCATATAAAAAAGCCGACTATCGGAGTCGAACCGATGACCATCGCATTACAAATGCGATGCTCTAACCTCTGAGCTAAGCGGGCTCACATAATATAAATAATCTATAGAAATTTAAGAAAATTGCGAATATTAAGTTATGAATTTAACCTATGAACTAAATCATATAATTCTAATTCATTCATCATTTTATAATTCTTGAATTTACTTAAGAAATTTTTAAGAAGAATCAATCTATAATTATAGTTTATTCACTATAATAATAATATATCTAAATACTATTCAATCCAATTTGAAATTCTCTCAAATTTTACTATAAATTATAAATTCTATTTTTCGTTTTGATTTCAATTATTGTATTACTTTATTGAATATCAAATGAAATTCAAAATGAGAAGGTTCAAAAAAAAATGGAAAGGTTAATAAAAGCAATTAGAGTAAATTATCGTAATTAAAATACATAGTAGTGCTTCACTTCAAACTAGTAATGACTAAAAAAAAAAAAAGCATTACCCGGAGACTAAATTCCGGGAAAATATATAAGAAAATAATTCAGATTAAAGATTCAAAATAGCAATTAATAATATCTTTCAATAAGAAGAAAAAATTTCTTTTTTTTTTTTTATTATACTATAAGAATACAAAAGAAGGGGTTATGTTATCCAACTTATGAAAAGGTTTATAAATATGAAGAAATTGCTCAGATTTTTTTATGGATTCTTTCATATCTTTGGCTCCTTTACTATCCTTTTTTTTTTTTTTTACGCGAGCGGACTTCCTTAAAAGGAAAATTCAAGAAATTCAAATTGAATGTATTAAGGGTTACATTTATTAAAATAGAGCCTAAATAAATAATATATGAGTTGATTATTTCATTTATATATTGTATTGTAACCAGTACATTCATATTTTTTTTCTTGAATCCAATATTTCATGAACTCCTCAACGAGACTCATCAAAATGAAAAATCAAATACTACTCCAAACCAATTAAAACAATGAAATTTAAGAGTTTTTGGCTCCTGAATATCCAACTTATCAATCAATTGAAGACCCCCTGAAGAAAACATTTTGACTCTATTTTACTTTATTTTTTCCATATTTTTGCAAAGATAGAAATCCAAAGTTGTATGGTCTATTTCGGATAAAAAGCAGACATTAAAAAATGGAGATAAAGAGGCACCATCAATGGTCGATAATATGTGACAGAAGGGCCTTTTAGTTTTTTCAAGAACTCTTCGAACAGAGTAAACCCTGTTCTGTTATTAGGAAAAAAAGCAAACGAATACAATTATTTTATTTTTTGCCATAAGCAATTTGATATATATTTTGTATTTGCAATAAAAAAAAAAGGAAAATGATCCAATTTGTTTCCATATAAAATAATATCTCCCAAAAAAGAAAATTGGGTTTAGCTTGGATATATTGTTTGTATTAATGGATTTGTAAATATTGGCATTTTTTTTGTTTCGATTCTTTGAAAAAGATGATATTTGTTTGCTTGAATTAATAGAATTGAACCATTTAACACCTACTTAGATCACTTACCAAAATATCCTTAAAATAGATATCGAAACGAATCGAAATACCGCTTGCATAATGGTTTCAAGAAGTTGTCAAAAGATTCAAAAAACAACATTATATATATATTCTATTTATACAAATAATATTTGTCAATACCTAATGAATCTTTGGAATCGATATTAGTCCATTTCAAAAGAAATAGAAAAGGATTCAATACACAACTCGTAATTCCAGAAATTTATACAAATCAAAAACATTATTCGAGTCCTTACTTACTAACTTAATTTTGTTGCACCCGGTAACAAACATGTCTTATTTTTTTTTTTCCATATTTTTGCAAATATATTTGCAACAAGTTGTATGGTCGCTTTCGCATAAAAACTAAACATCAATACAATCAAATAAAAGGGTACAGTCAAAGGGCAATAATAGGTGACAGAAACGTCTATTCATTTTTTGAACCACTCTTCAAAGAGAGTATACCTCACCCACCAAAAAAGCAGCCCGCAACTAGAAGCAAAACTCTGGTCTTCATATATTATTTTATTACTTATCAAATTTTTTGTACGCGATTAAATACCTTTAAATAAAAATAAAAAAAAAAATTCGAATTCAATTTCTTATTTGAATTCATGACTTACGCCTTACCATAGCATTACTCTATTACTAAAGACACATGAATTCAATTAGTGAATTAGCAATTTTCATTTCCTATTAAGAATGGATTCTATAATCGATGTAATAGATATATATTATGTTATATATGATTAGATAATATGCAAATAAATAACATATTGACATGATATATGTACTCTTAATTTGCATAATATATATATGCCTATACGCGGTCATTCAGAAACAATCCATTTGATTACATCAAAAGTGAGTCAAAGATTTTTTATTTTATTTTTGCTCCATTTTCTTGAACTCAAGGAATTTTAGACTTCTTTTCATTAGAATGTTTCGTTATCATTTTTTCCTTATAACTTAGTGTAGGATAATTCATAAATGAATTATCAAATCTAAAAATTTTATGGAATTCCAATAGAAAAGTAGAAAAGACTTTTTGGATCAAGTCATATAAAATAAATTCCATTGACAATTTAAAAAAATTATTTATACTAATATCATAGTTATGATCACAGGCGATATATATGCCCCCATCGTCTAGTGGTTTAGGACATCTCTCTTTCAAGGAGGCAGCGGGGATTCGACTTCCCCTGGGGGTAGGGCTACTACGAAAGAAACGAAGTTCATCATAGTTTATCAATAAACCTAGAATGAATTCTTCTGGGGTCGATGCCCGAGCGGTTAATGGGGACGGACTGTAAATTCGTTGGCGATATGTCTACGCTGGTTCAAATCCAGCTCGGCCCAATAATGCACCATTTCATGAATATAAGATAAAAGATTTGTCTTCCTTTCCATTATTTCAATTAATCAGAAGACTCTATTTTTTGTCCCTATCCATATTGGAATCAATTCAATTATTTCTCAGAATTGAGATTCATGATAGTTTACTTAAGTAAAGTTCTATTCCGTAAAGTCTCATGAAAAGAAAGAAAATAATTTATTTTTCGTAAAATTAAATTATCTGTGATTCTTTGATTCTTTTATTGAATGAATCACAGATTACTATATAATTATAAGTATAGTCTATATCATAATTTTATGTGGTGGATATGTATGTCATAGACTTTGCTTTGCTGGGATTGTAGTTCAATTGGTCAGAGCACCGCCCTGTCAAGGCGGAAGCTGCGGGTTCGAGCCCCGTCAGTCCCGAACTAGGATCCGACGAATTTCTCGAATTTTTCTCCTTTCCTTTTTTATAAAAAAGGTAGAAAAGAAACAAGATCTAATTCCTAATTAGGAAGAAATCTTTATTTCTATAATTTTCCTCTTTCATATTTATCATGAATTTCTCATCAGATAAATATGGGTGCAGAAATTCTACTTTTTCTACTAGTATAGATTGATAATAGAAATATTGAAATATTTAGATTCGTACAATCAGGAATCTTACTATATTCATTATAGAATATCAGTTATATTATAATACTGAGTTGTATTTACTAAAGTATAAGCAAAAAGCTAGGATAATTTTAGAAGATTAGAAGATAAGTAAGATAGACAGTAGGTTATAGAAAAGGAAAAGTTGAAAAAGATGAAAATGCAATGACCATTTCTGATCTAATTTATTTCATATAAAGGATCTTACTAATATTATATATACTATAATACACTATTCAATTCTTGATAATGAATCGATTTGATAGATCAGATATTCATACTCATAATATGGATCCGATTCAATATATGGATCTGATTCAATATCATCAGGATGCAGTAGATCCTATTGAATTTATAGGGTCCAATTTTTACTCTCTATGGGATTACATCCCGAGGTATTGCGAAGATAAAAAAAAAGAAAAAATGAGATTATGGAAGTCAATATTCTCGCATTTATTGCTACTGCACTGTTCATTCTAGTTCCTACTGCTTTTTTACTTATTATCTATGTAAAAACAGTTAGTCAAAATGATTAATTTGCCTTCAACTAGAATTCTAAATTCTGAATCAATCATTAAATAAATAATTAAAAGAGATTCAAAGAAAATACCAAATATTAATTAAAATCAGTAAATTATAATCCTAAAGTGTGGTAGAAAGAACTCTATATAGTTCCTTCTATCACACGAGATAATATTATATTCAGTAGAATTTTGAAACAAAGAAAAGCTAAATAAAGTTTCGCAAAATTCGAATTATGAATGCAAAAGAATCAATGAAACAATTTATATAATTTGATTACTGAATCAATTACTCAATCAATTATTCTAAACTAAAGTCCACTCCTTCCCCATACTACAAGGGAAAGCGAAAATGTAAAGATTACCATTAAAGCAGCCCAAGAAAAACTTACTAAATCCATGTGAGTTATGTCTCCTATTTTTATGAAGGAATTATTCCATTATTGATTAATAATCATAGTAGAATCAATAGTGTAGAGTCAAAGTAGGACTCTGGGAGGCTATTGATAAAACGATGTTAAAAATTGACTCTAATTTACTATTCAAAGCTCTCTTTTCAGGGCAAAATTGACAAGTGTTTCTATTTTTTAGAAGTATAAAAAGAAATCCTAAATATTTTTTTGAAAAGGCGACACCCAGATTTGAACTGGGGATAAAGGATTTGCAGTCCCCTGCCTTACCGCTTGGCCATGTCGCCAAATCCAATTAAAAAAATCTCCTCTACATTCCATTATTCATTCTTTTTTTTTTCTAGGGAGGGGGGAGTCAATTCTTTTTTTGTATCTTGAATACTATTTATTGTATTTATCCTTTTCCAAAAAGAAATTGCTCTTTTTTCTTTTTTATTGGATTCCATTTAAAACCATTAACTAAAATCAAGTATATCCTTGTGGAATTTTATATTTTTTTATTTCTTATTTAGAAGTAATAAAAGGTTTTGATTTTGAAAGGGGTATTGTATCTTCAATTTTGTTTCTTTAATGGAACAAGATAATCCAATGGATTTACGACCAATTAATATTCATAATTTTCAACAATAAATTCTTTTTCAATTAAGAATTATAATCGAATTTTAATTTATATGTAAACCCCAGAATATCATTTTTTTTTCATAGATCCTGCATAAGTCTATCTCTCCTATGTATATATTCCTAGAGAGAATAGTGTTTTTTTTTTCATTACATGGAATATTATTCCAATAAATTCTACTCTGATCCATTCTAGGAATATACTAGTATTATAATTATTACTCAAAATTAAGTGTGCTAAATTCAACTCTCTAATCTAATGCATCTGAATATTTTGTCTTTATCTCATTTATAAAAAGTATGAATCTTTAGTATCAAATATGATCATACTACCCTATAATAGTAAAGAACAAGTATAAATAAATCAAATCCATTTCATTATACTTATATATATAGAAAAGATTTTACTAAGTGTTAAGTTTGACTAAGTGTTAAGTATAAGTAAAAAAAATTCTATACCAGGAATGCCCAATCCATTTCAATTTGTACCTGTCGAAAGTTCTCACTTAATTCGAAACGTGAAGGAAAAGGTTTTTTTATAAAACACATAATATGGAGTTCACTCAAATTTTATGTAATTTAGTAAACAGAGTAAAAAATCCATCATTAGTAGATTTATCTATAAAGGTCGATGAATAATGAGCCACTAATGGGATTTTTTTTTTGCTAAAGAGTCAACTTCAGATTCAAATGATCCGGAATGAGAATGAGGGAATGTCCACAATACCTGGATTTAGGCAGATACAATTTGAGGGATTTTATAGGTTCGTTAATAAAGGCTTGACGGAAGAATTTGATAAGTTTCCAAAAGGAAAAATGCAAGATATCGATCGAAATATCGAATTTCGATTGTTTGGGAAAAGACATCAATTGTTAGAACCCTTAATAAAAGAAAAAGATGCTGTCTATCAATCACTTACATATTCTTCCAAATTATATGTACCTGCAGGATTAATTCGAAAAACTAGTAAACATATGCAAAAGCAAATGGTTTTGATAGGAAACATGCCTATAATGAGTTCCCTAGGAACCTTTATCATAAATGGAATATATAGAACTGTAATCAATCAAATATTGCAAAGTCCTGGTATTTACTATCGTTCCAAATTGGATCATAACGGGATTTCTGTCTATACCTGTATTATAATTTCAGATTGGGGAGGAAGATCAAAATTAGAAATGGATAGAAAAGGAAGGATATGGGCCCGTGTGAGTAGAAACCAAAAGATCTCTATTTTAGTTCTATTATCAGCTATGGGTTCGAATCTAAGAGAAATTCTAGACAATGTTTGTTACCCTGAGATTTTCTTGTCTTTCCTGAATAAGAAGGGAATGCCTTCAAAAAAAGATGCTATTTTGGAGTTTTATCAAAAATTTCGTCATGGAGAAGAGGAGGAAGAGGAAGATATGGTACCTTGGGAGTACATGTATAAGGTATTACAAGAGAAATTCTTTCAAAAAAAATGTGAATTAGGAAGGATTGGTCGACAAAATATGAACCGGAGGCTAAATCTTGATATACCTCAGAACAATACATGTTTGTTACCACGAGATATATTGGCGGCTGTGGATTATTTGATCGGAATAAAATTAGGAATAGGTACACTTGATGATATGAATCACTTGAAAAATAAACGTATCCGTTCTGCAGGAGATCTATTACAGGATCAATTCGGATTAGCTCTTATTCGTTTAGAAAATGCAATTCGAAATACTATTAGTAGAGCAATTATTCAAAATAAATGGATACGGGCTCCTCAAAATTTGATTAATTCCACTTTTTTTTCATTAACAACTACTTATGAATCGTTTTTTGGCGGGCATCCCTTATCTCAAGTTTCAGATCAAACAAATCCATTGGCACAACTAGTTCATGGGCGAAAATGGAGTTATTTGGATCCTAGAGGATTGACGAGTCGAACTGCTAGTTTTCAGATACGAGATATACATCCCAGTTACTATGGACGTATTTGTCCAATTGATACGTCCGAAGGAACCAATGTTGGACTTATTGGATCCTTAGCTATTCATGCAAGGGTTGGTCATTGGGGATCTATAGAGAGCCCCTTTTATCAAATATCTGAGAAACAAAAAAAAAAAGAAGCACAAGTGGTTTATTTATCACCAAATAGAGATGAATATTATATGGTAGCAGCCGAAAATTCTTTAGCCTTGAATCGGAGTATTCAGGAAGAAGAATTTGTTCCAGCTCGATACCGTCAAGAATTTTTAACTATTGCATGGGAAAAGATTCATCTTAGAAGCATTTTTCCTTTCCACTATTTTTCTGTTGGAGCTTCCCTTATTCCATTTATTGAGCATAATGATGCAAATCGGGCTTTAATGAGTTCTAATATGCAGCGCCAAGCGATTCCGCTTTTTCGGTCTGAGAAGTGCATTGTTGGAACTGGACTGGAAGGCCAAACGGCTCTAGATTCGGGGGTTTTACTTATAGCCGACCATCTGGGAAAGGTCATTTATACTGATACTCACAAGATCCTCTTATCCAGTCATGGAAATAGTATGAGTATTCCTTTAGTTAAGTATCAAGGTTCCAACAAAAAAACTTTGATCCACCAAAAACCCCGGGTACATAGGGATCAATGCATTAAAAAAGGACAAATTTTAGCGGATGGTGCAGCTACAGTTAGTGGGGAACTTGCTTTAGGAAAAAACATATTGGTAGCTTATATGCCATGGGAGGGTTACAATTTTGAAGATGCAGTACTCATTAGCGAACGCCTCCTATATGAAGATATTTATACTTCTTTTCATATTCGAAAATATCCAATTCAGACTTATGTGACAAATCAAGGTCCTGAAAGAATCACTAAGGAAATACCACATTTGAAGACTCATTTACTCCACCATTTGGATAGAAATGGAATTGTGATGTTGGGATCTTGGGTAGAAACAGGCGATATTCTAGTAGGTAAATTAACACCAGCAGAGGATGAACCCATCCCGGGGAATAGATTAATAGGAGCTATACTTGATATGGATTTATCCACTTCAAAGGAAACTTCTTTCAAATTACCTATAGGTGGAAGAGGTCGCGTTATTGATGTGAAATGGATCGAGAAAAAAGATTCTCGTGATATTTTAGAAATGGTTTGTGTATATATTTTACAGAAACGAAAAATTAAAGTAGGTGATAAAGTAGCTGGAAGACATGGGAATAAAGGTATTGTTTCTAGGATTTTACCTAGACAAGATATGCCTTATTTGCAAGATGGAAGACCTGTTGATATGGTTTTCAATCCCTTAGGAGTACCTTCACGAATGAATGTGGGACAGATATTTGAATGTTCACTCGGGTTAGCAGGAGATTTGTTAAAGAGACATTATAGGATAGCACCTTTTGATGAAAGATATGAGCAAGAAGCTTCGAGGAAACTAGTGTTTTCTGAATTATATGAAGCCAGTAAACAAACAAAAAATCCATGGGTATTTGAACCCGAGTACCCGGGAAAAAGCAAAATATTTGATGGAAGAACAGGAGATCTTTTTGAACAACCTGTTCTAATAGGAAAGTCCTATATCTTAAAATTAATTCATCAAGTTGATGATAAGATCCATGCACGTTCTACTGGACCTTACACACATGTTACACAACAACCTGTTAGAGGAAGGGCCAACAAAGGAGGACAACGAGTAGGAGAAATGGAAGTTTGGGCCCTGGAGGGCTTTGGTGTTGCTCGTATTTTACAAGAGATGCTTACTTATAAATCTGATCATATTAGAACTCGTAAACAAATAATCGATATTATGCTTAGTGGAGGAACAGCACCTAACCCCGACGACGATATTGATGTTCCGGAAACTTTTCGAGTGCTCACTCGAGAACTACGATCTTTGGCTCTAGAACTGCATTTTTGCCTTGTATCTGAAAAAAACTTCCAGATTTCTAGGAAGGAACTTTGATCTAAATTAATCATTCATTATTTCGATTTTATTTTATGATCGACCAGTATAAACATCAACAACTTCAAATTGGATTAGTTTCTCCTCAACAAATAAAAGTTTGGGCTACCAAAATCTTACCTAACGGAGAGGTAGTTGGAGAGGTAAAAGAAGATCGTACTTTTTCTTATAAAAGCAATAAACCAGAAAAAAATGGATTGTTTTGCGAAAGAATCTTTGGACCCTTAAAAAGTGGATTTTGTGCTTGTGGAAATTATCGAGAGATTGGATCTGAAAAAGAAAATCCAAGATTTTGTGAAAAGTGCGGGGTACAATTTATTCATTCTCGAATACGAAGATATCAAATGGGATACATCAAACTCATATGTCCAGTAACTCATGTGTGGTATTTCAAACGTCTTCCTAGTTATATCGCAAATCTTTTAGATAAACCTTTTCAGGAATTAAAAAGCTTAGTATATTGCGGTGTGTGATTTGATCAAAATTTTCATTTGACAGATTTAGATTCAAAAACTGTCATCCCCTTTGATTCAATTGGGATGCCCCCGCTCTGACATGTGTTTTGGTCGAAATCACATGAAACTTAGATTTTTTTGTGTATTCCATACTTACAAATTCAAGGGGAATTGATCCATGGTTGATTCTGTAACAGACAAATAAAAATAGCTATTTATACCTTGTGAAATTCTTTTTTCATGGAATTAGTCATTCCATTTATTTTAGATAGAAATTTTGCTTAAGCAAGCAAATATAGTATGGTTACAGGAGTTTATTTATCGCATATATGCTTCAAAGAACATTAAAGCAGAACCGTCGAGGTGAGTAAAGACCTAAAAGATCAAATGAAAGGAGATGTAGACAAAAAAATCCCTTAGGAATTCCAAAGTCTTTCTTTAAGATAATTCATTAGGGAAGTAGACTACTCAACAATTTCACATTTCTTTTTTAAGTAAATATCCAATTTTAGTAAAAAAAGAAGAATAAATCAATAAAGTGTTAGTTTTTATTGGGAACTTGAGTAAGGAGTAGTTCTTTGTAGAGTTTTATTAAACAAAGTTTAAAAAGTCTAAAAATAAGAAAGAATTTCTTTTTTTAGTACAACTACTTGAGCCGGATGAAAGGAAACCTTCACGTCCGATTTGAAGGGGGGGAAGCCTATCCTATAGGAACCTATCTCAATTCTTCTTTTGCTAGGCCCACAACTAAAAAACCTACTTTCTTACGATTACGAGGTTTATTCGAGTATGAAATCCAATCCTGGAAATATAGTATTCCACCCTTTTTTAGGCCTCGGTTTGAAACATTGCAAAATCGAGAAATTGCGACAGGAGCAGATGCTATTAGAGAACTATTAGCTGATTTAGATTTGCGAATTCTTATAGAAAATTCATTAGTAGAATGGAAGGTATTAAGAGATGAAGAGTCTACTGTTGATGAAGATGAGAAATCTACTGGCGATGAATGGGAAAATAGAAAAAAAAAAAGAAAGAATTTTTTGGTTAGACGTATGGAATTAGCTAAACGTTTTCTTCAAACAAATGTAGAACCAGAACGGATGGTTTTATACTTTTTACCAGTTCTTCCTCCTGAATTGAGACCTATTATTCGGATAGATGGCGGTAAACTTGTGAGTTCGGATCTTAATGAACTCTATAAAAGAGTGATCTTTCGGAACAAGCAACTTACCACTGTATTATCTCAAAGTATATCTTCGGAGAGAGGAATCATAATTTCTCAGATGAGATTGTTACAAGAAGCTGTAGATATACTTCTTGGGGGCCGTGGTGGAGAACCAAGGAGAGATATTTATAATAAAGTTTACAAGTCACTTTCAGATATGCTTGGAGGTAAAGAGGGCAGATTTCGTAAAACTTTGCTTGGTAAACGAGTTGATTATTCAGGGCGTTCTGTCATTGTTGTGGGTCCTTCCCTTTCATTACATCAATGTGGATTACCTAGAGAAATAGCAATAGAGCTTTTCCAAATATTTCTAATTCGCGATCTAATTAGACAACATGTTGCTTCTAACACAGCAACTGCTAAAAGTATGATTCAGGAACAGGAAAAAGAACCTATTGTATGGGAAATACTTCAAGAAGTTATGCGGGGGCATCCCGTATTATTGAATAGAGCACCTACTCTGCATAGACTAGGCATCTTGGCTTTCCAACCAATTTTAGTGGAGGGACGTGCTATTTGTTTACACCCATTAGTTTGTAAGGGTTTTAATGCGGACTTTGATGGAGATCAAATGGCTGTTCATTTACCTTTATCTTTGGAAGCTCAAGTAGAGGCTCGTTTACTTATGTTTTCTCATATAAATCTTTTGTCTCCAGCTATTGCAGATCCCATTTGCGTACCAACTCAGGATATGCTTATTGGGCTTTATATATTAACGATTGGAAATACTCGAGGTATTTGTGCAAATAGGTATAATAAATCTAATTACAAAAACTATCAAAAGAAATTAATTGATAATAAGAATTATCAATATATTAAGGAGAAAGAGCCCTATTTTTCTAATTCATATGATGCACTTGGAGCTTATTGGCAGAAAAGGATCAGTTTAGATAGCCCCTTATGGCTCCGATGGAAACTAAATCAACAAGGTTTTATTGGGTCAAGCGACGAAGTTCCTATCGAAGTTCAATACGAATCTTTAGGTACTTATCATGAGATTTATGAGTACTATCTAATAGTAGGAAGTATAAAAAAAGAAATCCGTTGTATATACATTCGAACCACTCTTGGTCATATTTCTTTTTATCGAGAAACCGAAGAAGCAATACAAGGCTTTAGTCAGATCGGCTCTATTTCTACACTATCTAAATTAAGAAATTAGGCGATATCCCTTCTCGTGAGAATTTTGGTCTTTCCACTTTCACTAGTATCATAATTTCTCAATTTCTGTCTAAATCAAGATTAAGATGAAACAAAAAAAGTTCCGTTTTGAATGATTGCATTGTCCCAATCCAACTCGGTAAAATAAAAATATAAGGAGAATTATGCAAGAACAAGCGTTTTATAATAAAGTCATAAATGGAACTGCTATGAAACGACTTATTAGGAGATTAATAACTCATTTTGGAATGGGATATACATCCCATATCTTGGATCAAGTAAAAACTTTAGGTTTCCATCAAGCCACTACTACATCTATTTCATTGGGAATTGATGATCTTTTAACAATATCTTCGAAACAATGGTTAGTGCAAGATGCTGAACAACAGAATTCTATTTTAGAAAAACACCATCATTATGGGAATGTACACACAGTAGAAAAATTACGTCAATCCATTGAAATATGGTATGCTACAAGTGAATATTTAAGACATGAAATGAATACTAATTTTCAGATGACTGATCCCTCTAATCCCGTCTATTTAATGTCTTTTTCGGGAGCTAGGGGAAATGCATCTCAGGTACACCAATTAGTAGGTATGAGAGGGTTGATGTCGGATCCCCAAGGACAAATGATTGATTTACCCATTCAAAGCAATTTTCGTGAGGGACTGTCTTTGACAGAATATATAATTTCTTGCTATGGAGCTCGTAAAGGAGTTGTAGATACTGCTATACGAACAGCGGATGCTGGATATCTTACACGTAGACTTGTTGAAGTAGTTCAACATATGATTATACGTAGAAGAGATTGTGGTACTGTACAAGGTATTTCCGTGAGTCCTCAAAATGATATGACGGAAACAATTTTTATCCAAACATTAGTTGGTCGTGTATTAGCAGATGATATCTATATTGGTCTACGATGCATTGCTACTCGAAATCAAGATATTGGGATTGGACTGGTCAATCAATTCATAACCTTTCGAGCACAACCAATATATATTCGAAGTCCCTTTACTTGTAGAAGTACAGCTTGGATCTGTCAATTATGTTATGGTCGAAGTCCCACTCATGGTGATTTGGTCGAATTAGGAGAAGCTGTAGGTATTATTGCGGGTCAATCAATTGGGGAACCGGGAACTCAACTCACATTAAGAACTTTTCATACTGGTGGAGTATTTACAGGTGGTACTGCGGAATATGTACGAGCTCCCTTTCGTGGAAAAATCAAATTCAATCAGGATTTTGTTCATCCCACGCGTACCCGTTACGGGCATCCTGCCTTTCTATGTCCTATAGATTTTTATGTAACTATTGAGAGTCGGGATATTATACATAATGTGACTATTCCATCAAAAAGTTTAATTTTAGTTCAAAATGATCAATATATAGAATCAGAACAAGTTATTGCTGAAATTCGTACTGGAATGTCCCCCTTTCCTTTTAAAGAAACAGTCGAAAAACATATTTATTCGGAATCTGGGGGAGAAATGCACTGGAGTACTGATGTCTACCATGCAACTAAACATAAATATAGTAATATTCATCTATTAACAAAAACAAGCCATTTATGGATATTAGCAGGAAGCCCATACAGATCCGATAGACTATCTTTTTCGCTCTACAAGGATCAAGATAAAATGAATGTTGATTCTTTTTCTATTGAAGGAAGATCTATTTATGACCTATCAATAACTAATGATCAAGTAAGATATAAATTGTTGAATACTTCTGGTAAAAAAGATAGGGAATTTCATGATTATTCAAGATCTGCTCAAATTATATCAAATAATTCTTGGGATTTCATATATCCTTCTATTCTCCTAGAGAATTCTTATTTCTTGGCCAAAAAGCGAAGAAATCGATTTATCATCCCATTACAATATAATAAAAAACTAATACCCTGTTTTGCTATTTTGATGAAAATACCCATAAATGGTATTTTACATAGAAATAGTATTCTTACTTATTTGGATGATTCACGATACAGAAGAAGCAGTTCAGGAATTATTAAACAGTATAGTACCAGTGGAATAGATTCAATCATAAAAAAAGAGAATTTTATTGAAGATGAAGAAACAAAGGAATGGGATCCGGAAGACCAAACATTGAGTGAAGATAAAGAAACAAAGGAATGGGATCCGGAAGACCAAACATTGAGTGAAGATGAAGAAACAAAGGAATGGGATCCGGAAGACCAAACATTGAGTGAAGATGAAGAAACAAATGAATCGGAGCCGGAAGACCAAACATTGAGTGATGATGAAGAAACAAAGGAATGGGATCCGGAAGACCAAACATTGAGTGAAGATGAAGAAACAAAGGAATCGGAGCCGGAAGACCAAACATTGAGTGATGATGAAGAAACAAAGGAATGGAATCCGGAAGACCAAGCATTGAGTGAAAATAAAGAAACAAAAAAATTTCCAGAATACCAAACATTGATTGAGTATCAAGGAATCAAAAAATCGAGCCCGGAATACCGAAGGCTGACTCAGTATCAAAAATACCAAACGTTGATTGAATATCAAAGAACAAAAGAATGCAATGTAGAAAACGAAACATTGAGTGAAGATGAAGAAATAAAGGAATGGGATCCGGAAGATCAAACATTGAGTGAAGATGAAGAAACAAAGGAATGGGATCTGGAAGACCAAACATCGAGTGAAGATGAAGAAACAAACACATGGAATCTGGAAGAACAAACGTTAATTGAGAATCAAGGAATAAAAGAACGGAATCCAAAAAACCAAAGATTGATTGAGGATCAAGAAATTAAAGAATTTCTGGAAGACCAAACATTGATTAAGGATGACAAAACAAATGAATGGAATGTGGAAAACCAAAGATTAAGCAAAGATGACGAAATAAACGAATGGAATCCCGAAGAACAAACATTGATTGAGAATCAAGAAAAAAAAGAATTGAGTCCGGAGGACCAAAGGAAAGTGGATTCATTTTTTTTCATTCCCGAAGAAGTACATATCTTACCGAAATCCTCAGTTATAAGGGTTCGAAACAATAGTATCATTGGAGTAGATACATGGCTTACTTTCAATATAAGAAGCCAAGTAAGTGGATTAGTTCAAGTGGAGAAAAAAAAAAAGTATATTGAACTAAAAATTTTTTCTGGAGATATTCATTTTCCTGAGGAAACAGATAAGATATTTAGGCAGGACAACATTTTAATACCACAAGAAAAAACAAATTCTAAGAAATCAAAAAAATGGAAAGATTGGATCTATGTTCAAGGGATTACACCTAGCAAAAAAAATTATTTTGTTTTCGTTAGATCTATAATTCCATATGAAGGACCCGAGGATATTCATTTAGCAACACTTTTCCCTCAAGACCTCTTGGAAGAGAAAGAGAATCTCCAACTTAAAGTTGTCAATTATTTCCTTTATGCAGATAGCAAGCCAATTCGAATAATTTCTCTCACAAGTATTCAATTAGTTCGAACTTGCTTAGTATTAAATTGGAACCAAGAACAAACAGGTTCTATAGAAGAAGAGGTTCATGCTTCCTTTGTCGGGGTAAGGACAAATAATTTGATTCGAGATTTCATCAAAATGGAGTTAGTTAAGTCCACTATCTCATATACTGAAAAAAGGTATAACAGAGTCAATTCAGAATGGATTCCTGATAATAGATTAAATCGTACTAATATCAATCCTTTTTCTTCCAAGGGGAAGATTCAATCACTTCGTCAACATCAACGAATTATGGGTACTTTATTAAATCCAAATAAGACTTGTCAATCCTTAATAATTTTATCGTCGTCCAATTGTTCTCAAATGGATTATTCATTCCAAAATAATACTGTGACAAAAAAAAGGAATACCCTATTTCTATATGGGTATTCTAAGGGTCTGTTAGGCGCTATTTTACCTAAAATAGCAAATTTTGATTCATTTTACCATTTAATAACTCATAATGAAGTCTTATTCAAAAAATATGTTTTATTTGAGAATTGGAAAGATATTTTCCTACTATTTCAATTAATGAGAATTTTTTTATTAGATATAGGGAATTTGAATCTTGATTCATGTTTCATCTTAAAACCATTTTTTTTTAAGCTGACTCTCAAAGTATTGAGAGCTCAAGTACTGCAATTCTATTTAATAGATCAAAATAGGAGATTTCATTTGAAACATATTTTCAAAAAAATATTTCAAGTACTTGAAGTATCTCAATACTGTTTAATAGATGAAAATAGTAGGGTTTATAATTCTGATTTATGCGGGGGCTTTATTTTGAACCCATTCAATTGGAATTGGTGTTCTTTCTTTCACAACGATAATTGTGAAAAAACATCGACAATAATTCAACTTGGACAATTTCTTTGCGAAAATGTTTGTCTATTTCAAGACAAATCATATGTCCAAAAATCTGGTCAAATTGTAATTGTTAATCTTAATTCTTTAGTTATAAGATCTGCTAAGCCTTATTTGGTAACTTCAGGAGGAACTATTCATGGTTATTATGGGAAAATCCTTTATGAAGGAGATATATTAGTTACATTTCTATATGAAAAATCGAAATCTAGTGATATAACGCAAGGTCTTCCCAAAGTAGAAAAATTTTTTGAAGCGTCTTCGATTGATTCAATCTCTATAAACTTCAAAAGTAGATTGGAAGGTTGGAATAAATGTATACCCAAAATTCTTGGATTACCTTGGATTTTCTTGATTGGAGCTGAGTTAACCATAGCCCAAAGTCGTATTTCTTTGATTAATAAGATCCAAAAGGTTTATCGATCACAAGGGGTACAGATCCATGATAAACATATCGAGATTATTATACGTCAAGTAACATCCAAAGTCTTGGTTTCCGGAGATGGAATGTCTAATATTTTTTTACCTAGAGAATTAATTGGATTGTTACGAGCAGAACGGGCAGGACGTGCTTTGGATGAATCCATGTTCTATCAGGCAATCTTATTAGGAATAACAAGAACGTCTCTGAATACTCAAAGTTTCTTATCCGAAGCAAGTTTTCAAGAAACCGCTCGAGTTTTAGCAAAAGCTGCTCTACGAGGTCGTATTGATTGGTTGAAAGGCCTAAAAGAAAATGTTGTTCTGGGAAGGATTTTACCTATGGGTACCGGATTGAAAAAATTTGTACACCCTTCAAGACAAGACAAGAACTTTGATTTAGAAAAAAAAAAAAAAAATCGATTTGAGTTGGAAATGAGAGATATTATGTTACACCATAAAGAATTATTGTGTTCTGATATAACAAATAATCTTCATGAGGCAAATTATCATGAAACATCAGAACAATCTTTGATGAGATTTCATGATTCTTAATTTAAGAGCAGATTCATTTTTGCCTTTAACTATCTTTTTTTTTTTTTATCAAATTAGAATAAATCAAATTAGCAATTCAAAAAGTTTCGAGTTTGTGTCGTTTATCAATGGGAAACCCCCAATAGAAGGTTCCATCGGAACAATTATATATTTTAAGGTACTTTATTTCTTTGTACAAATAAAAAAAGGAAGTGGGAGAGAAAATGACAAAAAGATATTGGAACATCAATTTGCAAGATATGATTGAAGCAAGAGTTCATTTAGGTTATAGTAAAAAGAGATGGAATCCTAAAATAGCCCCTTATATCATTGCGAAGGGTAAATACAAGCGTAATGCTATACATATTACAAATCTTGCTAAAACTGCGCGTTTTTTATCAGAAGCTTGTGATTTACTTTTTGAAGCAGCATCTCAAGGACAAGACATTTTAATCGTTGGTACCAAAAAATTTCCACAAAAAGTAGCGCGTTTCGTAGCAATAGCTGCAAAAACGGCTCGGTGTCATTATGTTAGTAAAAAATGGTTTCGTGGTATGTTAACGAATTGGGTCGTTACACACCTGAAACTTTTTAAGTTGAGGAACTTAAAAATATTAGAAAATAAGGGAAAATTCAACTCTCTCTCCAAAAGAGATGCAGCAATTGTGAAGAGAAAATTATCTACTTTTCAAAAATATCTTGGCGGGATCAAATATATGAAAGATTTGCCTGATATTGTGATCATCGTTGATCAGGAAGAAGAACATTTAGCTCTTCGAGAATGTATCATTTTAGGTATTCCGACAATTTGTTTAATCGATACAAATTGTGACCCAGATCTTGCAGATATTCCAATTCCAGCCAACGATAAGGATCCAATTTCAATTCGATGGATTCTTACTAAATTAATGTCCGCAATTTGGGAAGGTCATCGAGTCAGATTGAATACTCTTATATTTTTGAAGACCGTCGAAAAAAGACCAAAATAAAGGATAACATATTTTAAATATATGAAAAATCTTCTAAAAAAGATGAAAATGGAAATCAAAAAAGAAAAAAGAACTAACTGGGGTGCGGGTATATTTATATATTATGATATTATCTATATATATTATGATGTTACGTGATTTCTTGGTATCTTAAATATAGAATGAATGATTCAAGTTGGTGAGTTTAGAAAGAGACGATTCAATCCAAATAATTTCTTTTTTGAAGTTCAATTTCTATTATATATTATAGGATAATATGAATGTTATATCATGTTCTATTAAAACATATAATCAATTATACGAAATATCGAGTGTAGAAGTAGGTCAACATCTTTATTGGCAAATAGGAGGTTTACAAATTCATGCCCAAGTACTTATCACTTCTTGGGTTGTAATTAGTATCTTATTAGTATCAGTTATCATAACTGTTCGGAATCCACAAACTATTCCGACTAATGGTCAGAATTTTTTTGAATATATTCTTGAATTTATTCGAGACTTGAGTAAAACTCAAATTGGAGAAGAATATGGACCTTGGGTTCCCTTTATTGGAACTATGTTCCTATTTATTTTTGTTTCTAATTGGTCAGGCGCTCTTTTACCTTGGAAACTCATAAAGTTGCCTCATGGGGAGTTAGCTGCGCCCACGAATGATATAAATACTACTGTTGCCTTAGCTTTACTCACGTCAGTAGGATATTTTTATGCAGGTCTTAGCAAAAAAGGATTGGCTTATTTCGAGAAATATATTAAACCAACTCCAATACTATTACCAATTAACATCCTAGAAGATTTCACAAAACCTTTATCTTTGAGTTTTCGACTTTTTGGGAATATATTAGCTGATGAATTAGTAGTTGTTGTTCTTGTTTCTTTAGTTCCTTTAGTAGTTCCTATACCTGTTATTTTTCTTGGATTATTTACAAGTGGTATTCAAGCTCTTATTTTTGCAACTTTAGCCGCAGCTTATATAGGAGAATCCATGGAGGATCATCATTGATTAGTTTTCGAGAAAATATTCTTTTTTCAGTTTATCCCAATTATTGTATGATTCAAGATAATTTGCTTGGTTTTATAATAATATATATTTAAATATAGGATCAGATATGACTGAGAATCCTAGGAGAGAGGATGGACCTAATTGAATTGGAATTTGTAATACAAAAGTGGGGGGGTTACACTCAATTTATGTAATGTTTATCAATCCAGTCATTTTTAGTATGGGAATAAATTATTATAGAATTCGAATGATTCGGGAATCCAAATGATTCCATATTCAATACGCACTCTTTATGTAAGAAATCAATCACCCTTTCCTATGTAAAATTATTAACTAATGAAACAACCCCATCTAAGTTATATAGTTCCTAGTTATCCATAGTATATAACTAGATATACTATAAGATAGCTACTATATTGAATATTATATATTAATAATGAAATGATATTATATATATTGAATTTATATATCTATATATGGATATAGATTGTATATGTTTAATTATATATGTATCTATTTTATTTATTATAGATATATTGTATTTTGATTCTAAATAGATACATTTAAATCTAAATCATCTGTTTCATCTGTGATTATGTATTAAACAAAAAGCAAGTGAACTAAAGGATCCTGAAAAGTCAAAAGTAAGCATTCAATGAAAGAAAGGTTGAAAATAAATCAAATAACTAAAACTATATATATATATGGATATTTATATACAAAAACCCACCATTATCATTTAAGCATTATGATTTAAGTAAAAACGAAAAAAAAAAAAGGAGATATTTAGATAGTTCTAACAATTTAGTAATATTTTATTTCAATTCAGAATTCTTAGTTATTTCAACTAATCAATTTTTTATGATTTAAGTAATATTTCATTAATTGGTTGTATCATTACCAATTTTTTTTTGGCGAGAAACCTATTATGAACCCATTAATTTCTGCTGCTTCTGTTATTGCTGCTGGATTGGCTGTAGGGCTTGCTTCTATTGGACCTGGGATTGGTCAAGGTACTGCTGCAGGTCAAGCTGTAGAAGGTATTGCGAGACAACCAGAAGCAGAGGGTAAAATACGAGGTACTTTATTGCTTAGTCTAGCGTTTATGGAAGCTTTAACAATTTATGGATTAGTTGTGGCATTAGCGCTTTTATTTGCAAATCCTTTTGTTTAACCCTATCTTAGCAATAAAACTTACCAATAAAAAAGTCAATTAGATTATCTATTTTTTTCTATTTTATTAACTTGAAATTGATTCTTATAGATTATCTATTTTTTTCTATTTTATTAACTTGAAATTGATTCTTATTTCTTTAAATTCTATCAATACTTTCTTTTTTCCTATAATTCAAAATTCTTTATATGGTGAAATAAAATACAAAATACCAGTAAGGACTTATTTGAGCATGAGATATTCTCAGATTGGCTCAGCTTAGTATAATGGAACATTTTTTCCATTTTTTTTTTTTTACAAATTTAGGAAAGATTTCAACAAAAGGAAATACTTCATAATTCAAAAAATTAAATCTAACTGAAATTCAGAAATTGTTTTTATTCCTATTTAAAATTAAAAAGGGGAAAAATCCTATGCATATTCAATAAAATAAATGGATTAAAAAGGGGCGAGTGAAGTGATAGAAAAAGAACTTTATTCTTTATTAGTCCTATCTATTAAAAGGAAAATATATGAAAAATGTAATTGATTCTTTCGCTTTCTTGGACCATTGGCCACTCGCCGGGAGTTTCGGGTTGAATACCGATATTTTAGCAACAAATCTAATAAATCTAATTATAGTGTTTTGTGTATTATTTTTCTTTGGAAAGGGAGTGTGTGCGAGTTGTGTATTTCAAGAAAAAGTTGGATTCATCCAACTGTACTTTTTATTTCATAGTATTTTTTTTTTTAGAAAAAAAAAAAGGTGCATGATCTCTACGAATTACTTTTGAATAAATTCAGAAATCATATATAGAAATCATATATATTAAGAACCATAGCATTTCGTGATTCATTGGTAAATTCACTTTGATTCTCTATAAAAACCAATAATAACAATTTGAGATCTTTAACATGGTTAAAGCTCAACTGCTTAAAGTCGAGGCAAATATTGTACTCTTTCTACTAGTACATTAGTACGGAAATTGTTTCAAAATGAATAGTTGGTAATTTATCTGATATAGAACACTCATATCGATAAAATAGTTGAAATCATTTACTAAAAAATGGGCACCCTCACCTTTTTTTATCCAATGCCAAATTGACGACCTATCTATCAAAAAAAAGAGAAATTTTTTGGAATTCAAAAAATAAAGAAAAAGTAAATAACAATTAAAGAAAGAAACAACTTTGCTGACAATTATAAAGTTTTACTTGGCCAGAAGAGTCCTCCTAATATATATATTCTGATCTTTATATTCAGTTTCTTTTAATACAAAAAGAAAAAAAAAAAAGAGAGGGTAGGTTCATTACATTCAAAAAAAAATATGGGAATACCCATACTCAAAAAATAGAATAATTGAGCGTGAGAGCCAAATGAATCGAAAGATTCATGTTTGGTTTGGGAAGAGATCATAAAAGTTTTTAAATTCATGCTAAGATAATCTACTTTCATTAAAAGATTTA